TCAAAATTTGTAAAAGGGGAATACGGAGGCTTATAAAAAAAAAATGCTAGAATTATTCCAAGATAGGCTAGACTGACTGAGAACACTGCATCTTTCGCAAATTCCAACCAATCTGTTAAATTATTCGAATTTTGATGTAACAAATTTATAGAGGGGGTTAACCATTTGGATAAAATATCCAAATCGACATCATTAAAAGGAATTCCGGTGAATCCAACCAAAAAAGTAAAAAAGACTAATAGCAAAAGAGGAAATAGTATAGTATTATCCGATTCATAAGGATATGAAAAAGTTTTCTTCTTGCTAAAACGAGAAATACTAAGAAAAGGCTGTCTTCTAGTTCTTGCATTCTCATCAATTCGATCGATCTTCGGTGAAAAAAAATAAGCACTTTTGTTTTTATTCATTATTAATAAAGTTAACAAATGAAAGTTTTTATTATTGACTTTAAAACCGTCTTTACCCCATAGAGATATTGAATAGAGGGAAGTCTTTTTTTTTCCACTGAAATTTTGAAAATGAGCATTTAAATGTCCTTCAAAAGTAAGTAAATAGATCCGAAACATATAAAATGCGGTTAATCCCGCCGTAGACCAAGCTATTATTGCAAAAATTGGTGAATATAACCAACTATCATTAAGAATTTCATCTTTGGACCAAAAACAAGCAAGCGGTGGAATACCACAAAGAGAGAGTGTGCCTACTAAAAAAGCATTTGTGGTAATTGGTACATGTTTTTTTAAACCTCCCATAAAAACCATATTTTGACTTTTCGTTGGAGAATAACCAACAATAGTTTGCATTGAATGAATAACAGAACCCGATCCTAAAAACAATAATGCTTTCGAATAAGCATGAGTAATCAAATGAAATAAAGCACTTCGAGAAGACCCCATACCTAGAGCTAACATCATATAACCCAATTGAGACATGGTGGAATAGGCTAAACCTCTCTTAATATCTTTTTGAGCAAGAGCTAAAGTCGCTCCAAAAAATAGTGTTATTAGCCCTATTAAAGAGATTAAATTCATTATATGGGGTATAATAATAAAAAGAGGTAAAAGTCGAGCTACAAGGAAAATTCCCGCGGCTACCATAGTAGCGGCATGGATAAGAGCCGAAATAGGAGTCGGTCCTTCCATCGCATCTGGTAACCATATATGAAGGGGGAATTGTGCAGATTTTGCAACCGCACCCAAAAATAATAAAACAGCGCACCACGTAACAAATAAAAAATTTAACTCATTATGAAAAATCAAGTTATTGACTATTTGAAATAAATCCCGAAATTCAAAACTGCCTGTTATCCAATAAAAACCTAAAATTCCCAATAATAAACCAAAATCCCCAACCCTATTAGTTACAAACGCTTTTTGACAAGCATTTGCTGCAACAGGGCGTGTAAACCAAAATCCTATTAATAGATAGGAACACATTCCTACTAATTCCCAAAAAATATAAATTTGTATCAAATTCGAACTAGTAACTAATCCCAACATGGCAGTACTAAAAAAACTCATATAAGCAAAAAATCTCAAATATCCACGATCATGAAACATATAATTATCACTATAAATAAGAACCAAAATTCCAACAGTAGTGATTAATATTGACATAATAGAAGTAAGCGGATCGATTAAGTAGCCAAATTCGAAAGAAAAATCATTATTGACAATCCAAGCCCAGATATATTGATAGGTAGTACGGCTATTTAGTTGCTGAATCGATAAATTGATCGCAAAAATCATAACTATACTTAATACTAAAACACTTTGAAAAGCCCACATACGACGAAGACTCTTTGTTGCTGACGGAAAAAGAAGAAGTCCCATCCAGATTAATATAGGAACGGAAAGGGGAAGAAAAGGTATTATCCATGCATATTGATATATTTGTTCCATAAAAAAAATTTTTTCGTCTGAATTAATTGCTTCCGATTAACTGGACCCCACCCCTTTCAACAGGGATCAATAAAAAAATCAAAATATGCACTAACTTTTAAAAATTAATGTAAATAAAAATATAGCGTTTGATACTCGTACTTATTCTGTATCTGAGGTTTTCGAAATAGTTCAAATATTCAACTCAAGAAGTTATATGTGGTCAAATAATATGACCAAGTTCCGTAAAAAATCAAATACTTCTTTATTTGAATTATTTTGATTTTAAATAGATTTCTAGTTTTTAAAAATCCAAAGTTAGGAACAGATCAAAAATAAAAATTTTTCTAACAATGATTTTTTCTAGAGCAAGCATCAGGAATTACACTCAAAAGTACTAGATTTTGATCTAAATCGTGAATTGTACTAATGTCATCGGTTTAATACCTAGTCATTTTTTTTTTAGTTAGTTTCAGTTTAATTAGTTTATTTAAATTTATTCACTAATTCCTTATGAGAGTGCTTACCATTTTTCGGTCCACAAATTAGATTTATATATCATAGCTGATTATAAAAATATCTAAGAAAAACGAAAAAAGTACTAATAATCTATACAACGGAACAATAGATGTCTTTCACATCCAACTATAACAATGAGTAACCTCTTCATTTTGAAATGGCAGTTCCAAAAAAACGCACTTCTAGATCAAAAAAGCGTATTCGTCAAAATATTTGGAAAAGGAAGGGGTATTCATCGGCGTTAAAAGCTTTGTCATTAGGAAAATCCCTTTCTACCGGCAAATCTAAAATTTTTTATGCGACAAGCAAATAAATCCTAAAATGTTGTAAGAATTGCAATCGATTTGATGTGAAAATTGGCTCATTTCAGTCTTACTATCAAATTCTCAATTACAACTTTTTAGTATTTTGAATTAATCAACTTAATAAATATGAAGTAGACTCTGTTTTGGAATGTTCATATATAAAAAATGGAACATTCCGAATTTGACAATTTCACAAATTATAAGAAAAAATCTAATAAGAAAAAGCAAGGTTTTACCTTTTTTTAGGACTCTATTTTTCATTTTGTTGGTGGGGAGTCTTATTTTCCCCATCGACCTTTTTGGTATCATTCAGATGCTAATATTTTTTCTTTATTTCTATATCTCAAGAATTCTCACTAATATCCATAGAAGATCAGCAATAAGATCTTTAGTTTCAATTAACGAGAGAAATGCATCAATTCAATTTTGACTTGACAACTTGAAAAACTTTCTGACTTCGTCTTTCGCCTAATGGCTATAGAGTTCTCATCTATTTTGTGATTTCAGACCAACCAATAAAAGACGAAAACTCTCGGAATATTATATACAAACAATAGCTTACTTTTGAAAAATAAAAAACGGTTTCGTTTAGGGTCCACGAGAAAATTCATTATGTTGTTTTAAATTTCGAAAAGAACTTAAATGCGAACTAATTGTTTTGAATTTGAATTGTTATTCAAAAAAGTTTTCAGTGAAGTGACACTGTCAATCTTGACAATTCAATATAAATAGCCTATTCTGGGTTCGATCAAGCCGCTATGGTGAAATTGGTAGACACGCTGCTCTTAGGAAGCAGTGCGAGAGCATCTCGGTTCGAGTCCGAGTAGCGGCATGCCGTCTTCGAAACACCAGACAATAGAGCTTATAATTAAAAATGAATTCAATTCCCGCTTTTCATTTATTACTTAAATTAAGGGATTACTCTTTTTTTTTTTTTTTATGATATTTTCAACCTTTGAGCATATATTAAATCATATTTCCTTTTCCATTGTTTCAATTGTGATTTCAATTTGGTTAATCAACCTATTGGTCACTGAACTCATAAAACCATATGAGTTATCAGAAAAGGGCATGATACCGACTTTTTTCTGTTTAACAGGAGTATTAGTGACTCGTTGGATTTATTCGGGTCATTTTCCACTAAGTGATTTATACGAATCATTAATCTTTCTTTCGTGGAGTTTCTCCCTTATTCATATCGTCGCCTATTTCAAAAAAAATAAAAATGTAAGCGCAATAACCGCCTCGAGTACTATTTTTACCCAAGGTTTTGCGACTTCAAGTCTTTTAAGTGAAATACAGAAACCTGAAATATTAGTCCCTGCACTTCAATCCGAGTGGTTAATAATGCATGTAAGTATGATGATATTGAGCTATGCCGCTCTTCTGTGTGGATCATTATTATCCGTTGCACTTCTAGTCTTTATATTTCAAAAGAAAAGTAATCGCTTTTTAAAATCATTTTCCTTTGACGAAATGCAATCTAGCTATGACAGAAGTACTATTTTAAGAAATACTTCTTTTTTTTCGGGTAAGAATTATTACAAGAGCCAAATAATTCAACAGTTGGATTTTTGGAGTTATCGTGTGATTAGTCTAGGATTTCTTTTTTTAACTACGGGTATTATTTCAGGGGCAGTCTGGGCGAATGAAGCATGGGGATCATATTGGAGTTGGGACCCAAAAGAAATTTGGGCCTTTATTACTTGGATGATATTCGCTATTTATTTACATATTCGAACAAATAAAAATTTCCCGGGTGAAAATTCCGCACTGGTGGCGGCTCTAGGTTTTTTGATAATTTGGATATGCTATTTTGGAGTTAACCTATTAGGAATAGGGCTACATAGTTATGGTTCATTTCCATTAACGTCTAGCTAAGGAAGCTTCTTCCGAATCCAAACTAATGAGAGATGTCTATAAAAAACTTTGTAACGAACTGCGCGAATCGAGTACCAATTGTGTAGTGATTCGCGCGGTTCTCGCAAAGACCCCGCATATCGGGTTAAAATGAAAATTCATTTTTTCACTTTTATTTCTAAAGAATAGAAAAAAAAGTATTCTTTTTTCTATTCTACAACAAGTTTTTTAAAATTGTCCAATTTTTTGTTTAGGAAAAATCTCTATAAAAAATTACATAAAAGAACTTCAACCTTCTCAGCTGCGATTGACAGAACAAAATCCGGGTAGATTCCAATCCCTATTATGGGTAAAAAGATAGCGATTGCAACAAACAACTCACGCGGTCCGCAATCAAAAAGATAAGAAGTAGGGGCATGAAATAACTGGGATCCATAGAACATCTGGCGTAACATAGATAATAAATAAATAGGCGTTAATATCATTCCAATTGCTATTAGAAAAGTCAGTAGAATTTTTAGCATGAAAAGATACTTTTGACTGGTAATTAGTCCCCACAATACGATTAATTCTGCAACAAAACCACTCATACCCGGTAATGCGAGGGAGCCCATAGAAAAGCTACTAAACATGGTAAATATTTTTGGCATTGGGATAGCTACGCCGCCCATTTCGTCGAGATAAACAAGACGTATTCTATCATAACTTGTTCCTGCCAAGAAAAAAAAGGCTGCCCCAATAAATCCATGAGAAATTATTTGGAAAATGGCTCCATTGAGTCCTGCGTCGGTTATCGACCCAATTCCGATAAGTATAAAACCCATATGCGATATAGAAGAATAGGCTATTCTTTTTTTAAAATTACGTTGGCCGAAAGAAGTTAAAGCTGCGTAGATTATTTGTATTGTGCCTATTATCAGCAACCAGGGAGAAAAAATAGAATGAGCATGAGGTAATAATTCCATATTAATGCGAATCAATCCATATGCGCCCATTTTTAATAAGATTCCAGCTAAAAGCATACAAGTACTGTAATGGGCTTCACCGTGGGTATCAGGTAACCATGTATGGAAAGGTAGAATCGGCGGTTTGACAGCAAACGAAATCAAAAATCCAACATAAAATATTATTTCCACGGCCATAGGATACGGTCGATTAATCGATGTTTCAAAATCTAATGTTGGTTTGTTAGAACCATATAAACCAAGACCCATAACTCCCAGTAATAGAAAAACAGAACCTCCTGCTGTATACAAAATAAATTTAGTTGCCGAGTACATCCGTTTCTTTCCTCCCCACATAGATAGAAGAAGATAAATCGGAATTAATTCTAACTCCCACATGATGAAAAAAAGTAAAAGATCCTGAGAAGAAAATAGCCCTATTTGAGCACTATACATTGCTAATAGTAGAAAATGGAATAATCGTGAATCCCGCGTAAGAGGCCAGGCTGCTAACGTAGCTAAAGTAGTGATAAATCCCGTTAGTAAAATAGGTCCTATAGAAAGTCCATCTATTCCTAATTTCAAATGGAAATCGAAAAAATGAATCCATTTATAATCTTCCACTAGTTGGATTAATGGATCATCTGATTGGAAATGATAACGGAATACATAGGTTAGTAGAAGGAGTTCTAAAATACATATACAAATAGTATACCATCTAATTACCTTATTTCCTCGATGAGGAAGAAAAAAAATTAAAGAACCCGCAACGATTGGGAAAAATACAATTATTGTTAACCAAGGAAAATCATTCGTAGTAAAGGCAAAATACACTTGGGCCAGAAAACCGGTGCGCAAAAAATTTTTGCGCTCGGGTTTTCTCGGTAAAACAAATCATCTGAATTCAAGTAGAGTTTTAAGTGAGGTATCAATAAGCTAGACCCATGCTACGAGTTGTTTCATGCCATAAATAAACCCGAATACTCAAGAAATCTGTTGGACAAGCAGATTCACATCTCTTACAACCCACACAATCCTCTGTTCTTGGAGCCGAAGCAATTTGTTTTGCTTTACATCCGTCCCAAGGTATCATTTCTAACACATCTGTGGGGCAGGCTCGAACACATTGAGTACATCCAATACATGTATCATAAATTTTTACTGAATGGGACATTAGATCTAGATATTTTTACAGGGCATTCATTTTAGATTTCCTAAATTTAGAATCAAAAAAATAGATAAACTAGATTTAGATATTAAATGAATCAATGAATTTCCAGGGTTTTGAATCCATTTTGTTCTGAATTGGTTTATGAAAGAGAGCCAAAATACTTTGATTTTTTATGTTTGTGCTACCAATACCCTAATTTACGAGGTAAGCCTGCGTATTTTGAATTTATTTTTGAATTTATCTAATTAATACTATTTAAGATTATTTTTTCAACAAATTTAATTGATTGATCCGAGTTGACTTTCTATTCCGATAAATTGACGAAACAATAGCAAGTCCAATAGCTGCTTCAGCGGCGGCAATAGCGATAATAAAAATGGAAAAAATATCTCCTTTTAATTGACGATTATCAAAAAAATCAGAAAATGTGACAAAATTTATATTAACCGCATTTAATATAAGTTCAAGACACATAAGAGCCCTAACCATATTTCGACTCGTGATCAATCCATATAGACCGACAGAAAATAAATAGGCACTCAAAAGAAGTACATGTTCGAGCATCATTAACAAACTCCTTATCAATCTCGATTCATTTCAATATGAACAAAAATTTCACTAATTAGATTAACTCGAACATAGCAAGTAATAAAATAAATAAATCGATTGGGAATAGATCGAACTAATAAAGTTAAAGTAAAGAATTTTTTTCTACATGAAATCAAATAGAATAGAAAGGAAATGAATGTGATAGTGCAGAATACCGTTTGATTTTGATTCCCCCTTCTCAAAAGTGATTATTGACGAGCTACAGCAATTGC